TTAGAAAAGGATTCTATCAAAAAAGATTCTATCAAAAAGGATTCTATAAAAACAATTATAACTAGATACGAATAGAAGAAGAAAAAAAGGAAATAAAAAAACATAGTATAGAAAAGATATCCAAAATGATATAGAAATCATTATCCTACCCTTATTTTTTATTTCCTTAATTTAATTGAATTTCATTTGATTAGGGCAAAACCTCTGCCTTTTTTAAAATATCCTGAACAGTTCCTGTAGGTTGAGCACCTTTTTCAAGGAAATAGAGAATAGCGGGAACGTTTAAATAAGTTTGATTCTTGATCGGATCATAAAAACCCACTTTCTGAAGATCTCTTCCTTCTCTTCGGGATCGAACATCAATTGCAACGATTCGATAGACGGCTCATCGGGATAGATGTAGATGAAAAAGAACCCCCCCCCCCCTAGAACCGTATAGGAAGTTTTCTCCTCGTACGGCTCGAGAAAAAATGATGTTTTGTCTATGGATAAAATTAGAATTAGAATAAATAGAAAATCCGTAAAATGAATTAGTCTATAATATAATTTCAAATTTCAATTTAACTCATAGTCATTTTTATTTAGCTGCGTTGCTGAAAAAAAATCATTTGTACTCATAACTCAAGTTCAATAATATAATAATTCTCAAATATATTAAAGATTTTTCTTTAAGATATTTTTTTATTGAGTGGTCTTTAACCCACCGTTTTTGTCTCGTTTAAAATTTATTTGGATTCTTTATTTGGATCCGTGAGACAATTGAAGTGGTGTTTCCTTGTTCTGGGATCCTTTATTTTTGTTTTAAATCATTGGGTTTAGACATTACTTCGGTGCTTCTTAATCCTTTCAAAATGGTAGCAACATACCCCTTTTGGGATTTCTTTCTATCAAAGAATCATACCGAGGTTGATTCATGCGCGATACACTGTCGATCGAAAAAGTTTTAGCCGTTCCAACAATTTTGAAAATTTGTTGGAATGGAATCCTTTCGATTTCTATATCGAAGATATACTTACGAAGTTGTTCCAATTTATTAATTGGCATTAACCCTAGATCGTTGCCCCTGAGAAATTAATAAATACTTTCTACTCGAGCTCCATCATGAACTATTTACATTAGAACCCAATAAAAAAAGAAGGGTTCTAGTAGAATAGAACAAACGACGTCGAGCCAAGAGCACCTTCATTCCTATATAAAATGGTGGATGTAACAATAAGAATCCACACCGGATCATGTCCTTCAAGTCGCACGTTGCTTTCTACCACATCGTTTTAAACGAAGTTTTACCATAACATTCCTCTAATTTGGAACCAGTATGGAATTGATTCAATTATGGAATCATGAATAGTCATTGGTTCAGTCGGTACAGAGACATAGTTATTTATATTTAATTTAAAATAGAGAATATCTACACAGATAATAAAGATTTTTCTGAAGAAATTTTAGCAAAATGCCGTCTTTTTTTGTCTGAATAGAACATTTTTCTATAAATCTCTATCTCAAAAAAATATCTAACAGAAATATTAAGAAATCCAAATATAGAAATAACATAACTAACAGAAATCGCACAAATAAAATAAATAAATTCTATTTGACTCTGCCTCTTCAAGTGACTCAATAAGATAGACTGACCATTTTCAACTTCCCAACCTAGAAGGAATCATTACAAATCTTGATAGTTGAAAAAGTTTTATACTTCTACATCATTCTTTGAGTCAAGTTTTACTCCTTTTTATTATCATAAAAAAGCAAGATCTCTGTTTCTTTTCAAATGGAATTGTCAATGATGCAAAGCAAATAAGCTAAATAGATCGAACAATAAAAAGAAATATCATTGTTAAATATTTAAATTTTCATATTTTAGGGATGCAATTTAGTTTTCACAAAAATGGAAACACTATTGTCACTGAAATAGGATAACCATACATACCTATAGGCTAAGCACTTCCTCGTTTTATATGTATTTTCATATTTTTTTAACCTGAGGTTCAGTAATCTTTCTCCAACTATGATCTATGCCCCATTTTCTATGGGTCACAAAAGGGTTCAGTTACTTTTGCATGTCATTTGAACTCGATTTAGTTTGGTTTGTGAAAAAGTCAGATATGATTCCGCAAAGAATAAAAAAAGTCTATCCAAACCTTGAAACAGAACCTTGTTGAACAAAAAAGAAGTATTAGAATACAATGGATATGCTCTGGGACGGAAGGATTCGAACCTCCGAATAGCGGGACCAAAACCCGTTGCCTTACCGCTTGGCTACGCCCCATTTCTATTTTTATTGGATACTTATACTATTAAAGAATAATATTGGTATTAAGTGTTCGTCAATTCCAGTCCAACTATAGAAAATCTTTATTCTTTATAGAATCTATTATAGATTCGTGCTAGGATTTTGGCATGTGTATCTCTAGAATTAATTCAATGGAATTTATTGATCATTACATATAATTCAATTAAGATATTGTATGAAAGTATGATTTCTTCTATTCTCCTTTGAGAATCGGAGGATTTTTGATTGAGCGGAAAAAGAAGGATTTTTTGTCTACCTTACTTTACTTCATTTTTCCTTATATCAATAACTCAATCAAAATGCAATTATCTCGACGAAAAAAATGTCTGTTATGCTTAATATCTTTAGTTTGATCTGTCTTAATTCTGCCCTTTATCCGAGTAGTCTTTTCTTGGCCAAATTGCCCGAAGCCTATGCTTTTTTGAATCCAATCGTAGATTTTATGCCAGTCATACCCCTGTTCTTTTTTCTTTTAGCCTTTGTTTGGCAAGCTGCTGTAAGTTTTCGATAAGATCTTTAATACTATCCTAGAAAATTCATATTTATTCGAGAAAAATTATAACAATTGATAAGATCAAATAAGTCTGACAGTATGAACCTTCGATTCAAACATTGAAATTCTCGGATAGCCACGAGACGCCCTATTTCCTGATTTTAATCCTTTTTACGGCGAAATACCTTATTAGCTTGGGGTACCTTACAATATCTAATTTGGGTATGAAAGTGATTTGTGGTAATCAAAGACTCTTATTACAAATTTCAACTTCATTTGAATTTCTGAACATTCTTTTCTATTTCTAGAATTCTTTTCTTGGTGTCAAAATAGGATATGTGATATAAAAATGGAGGATCTATTGTCTTTTCTCGTTTTTCTTTTTCAAAAAATGATCTTGGAGGTTGTGTAATGCTTACTCTCAAACTTTTCGTTTATACAGTAGTAATATTCTTTGTTTCTCTCTTCATCTTTGGATTCCTATCCAATGATCCAGGACGTAATCCTGGACGTGAAGAATAATTTTTTTGTTTTTTATTGCTTGATTTTATAATTTTCTTAAGATTTTTTTTTAGCTATTCCACACATTTAACAAGGAAAAAATAAAAAGGGGTTTGCAAAATTTGAAAGAAAAAATGGAAACTCATCAACGGAAACGGAAAGAGAGGGATTCGAACCCTCGGTACGAATAACTCGTACAACGGATTAGCAATCCGCCGCTTTCGTCCACTCAGCCATCTCTCCCAATTGAAAAAGATAATTACTATGTTACATTACACATCAAGTAAGGATTAAAGAAAGTATTTCTTTCACATTCTTTATCGTTATTATATAATTAGCAATTCAATTTAGATGCTCGAAAGATCCAAATAGAAAGATAAATAAAGAACACCTTCTTTCTTTTATTTTGTTCGAAGTGCCTTTTGGGCCTGGCCCGGTCAATACCCAGCCAGGCCTTTTTTTGTTCCAACGAATTCCCTTTATTTATAGGCAACATAATAGCCAATTTGGTATCTGTATAAGAATATCCGTTCTGGGGTTTACATATACCTATAATTTTTGTTATAATGGAAATTGAGAAGTATTTTTGATTAAAAAAATAAATTAAGTATGTATCAAAAAATTTTTGCTTATTCTTATGTCATTAGGCAAACCAAAATTTATATTCAAATCCAAGAATAATTCACGAATTGTCAGTCAATAAATAGTTAATGGTTCCCATAAATTTAGGCTTTTTGAGTGAAAATATACATTTGATTTTTCAATATAAAAGTGAGTGGAAGTTTTTGTGTTTTGAGATACTATACAATCAATCTAAGGGGCAGATCAAATACAATCAAAAGGGGAAAAACGGTTTATTTTCTAATTTTTCTAAATTTAGAAAAAAGGATTAAAAAGGGATGCAAGTACAATAAACTCAAGTTTACTAATCCAACTCAAAAAGGGAAATTTTTATCCTATTGTGTATCGTTTTGGCGGCATGGCCGAGTGGTAAGGCGGGGGACTGCAAATCCTTTTTCCCCAGTTCAAATCCGGGTGCCGCCTCATCAACAAACGAATCGAAATCTCTTATTCTGTTCCGCTATTTTTTTATGTTCTGGGGATTTTGTAAAAGATTGGAAATCTTTGAATCTAAAATTCAAAGAAAGATTATAATGGTCGAAGCAAGACTTCCAGATTCTCTTCTACTGCTAATGTAATGTCTATTGATTGGGTCTTGAATTACATTGGATAACCGGCCGAGAATTCCACTACTAGTTAGGAAAGTACTTTCTATACTGTAATCTACATATATAGACTCGCGAGAATCTCTGAGTGTTCAGGCATTCAATCACTATTAGATTGAGATTGGATAGATAATTTACCTTTTATAGAAAAAAAAAAGCCCAAAACAATTTTTACCCCTCGTCAAGAGTATAATATACTAATACCAACTCCTTCAGAGAGACAATCGGGAAAGGGTACGGATTATAAATCATATAGGAATTTTTAAAATCCATTTATTTGATTGATTCATCAATAGTGTTCGCCCAGAATCCCTTTTTGACTCTGGACCATTCATTCTACTATTATTAGTGAGCAATAATGGAATAATTCTATCATAGAGATAAGGGACATAATTCACATGGATATAGTAAGTCTCGCTTGGGCTGCTTTAATGGTAGTCTTTACTTTTTCCCTTTCACTCGTAGTATGGGGAAGAAGTGGACTTTAGAAGCACTCCTAATTTAGTTGAGAAATGAAAAGGTATCAATTGTTTTATAGATCGTTCTGCAACGCATTCTTTATTTAAATTGAAATAATTTTCAAATAAAAATATCTTCATTTCGAAATTCCATTAGATTCTAGTGGAGAAATGTATTCTATAACAGTAAAACAATTATTTCCGATTCATTGGAAGTTTTCAGATTCATTGGAATTGGAATATAAATATATATATATATAAATGTATGAAAGAAAAGATTGGGTCCTACGTCAATTCCAAATATGGATTAATAACTACATATATTGAATTGAAGATAGAAGCATACCCTTTTTATTAGAAAGTCAAGTACAACTTTATACACTACTATAACACTAATAGAGAGTATGGTAAGTAAGAAAGAAATTTCTTACTTACTATACTCTCGGATCTCATAGAATATCGCCGATTATAGCCCCTTGATTTCAGCAAAAATAGAATACTTTTCTTTTGATTTCTTCAAAGAATTCAGAAGTCGAGTTTCATTTAAAGTAATTAATTAATTATTTTGACTTACTGTTTTTACGTAAATTATAAGTAGAAAAGCAGTAGGAACTAAAATGAACAGTGCAGTAGCAATAAATGCAAGAATATTTACTTCCATAATCTCATCGTTTTTTTTTATTTCACAATACAATAACTCGGGATTTAATCCCATAGAGATGATAAATCTTTCACCTGTCAATTCAATGAATGCATTACCTATCGATGATATTGAATCGGATCAATATCATGAATAACAATATCTGAGCTATTAAATTAATTAGTCGTGGAGAATTAATAGTATATAACATATGAAGATCTTTTATCCATACCGAATCCAAGAGAGGATTCCCGGACCAATCAAAAATTCCTTTATTTATCCTTCTTTTCTGTTCTTTCTTTTCTATAACCTACCTTAGGTCTTCCTTGTAGAACCATCAAATGAAGTATAATCTAACCCGTCCATTTCCATTAACTACAAAACCCCACCAACAAACAATACAAGCGAAGTGGAAAAAGACAGGAATTAGGTTTTAAATTTTAGTGATCCTCTTTTCTTTGGAAGACAAAACAAAGAAGTATGAGAAAGACGAGTCGCGGCAGAAAAGATGAAATATTCTGTCAACTTCACTATTTTAGTTATTTTCATTTTATTTTAGGGTGTGTTCTTTCTTCGAGAGAATCCTGAAAAAAAAAAAGAGGGAAACGCCTTCGGAATTCAATTATTCTCTCTGCCCCTTCATTTCACAGAAAATGGAGAGGCGAATTGATGTACTTATTGGATCCGTCGGGACTGACGGGGCTCGAACCCGTAACATCCGCCTTGACAGGGCGGTGCTCTAGCCTATTGAACTACAATCCCAGGGAAATAAGAAGAGACCTAGCAGAAAATTTAGATTCTTTTTTTTATTCTCTTGTCTTGTATCAGGTATTTCTTAAGAACAAGAGGGTTATACCATCTGATAGTAGATTGGCGAATTGTTGGGCCGAGCTGGATTTGAACCAGCGTAGACATATTGCCAACGAATTTACAGTCCGTCCCCATTAACCACTCGGGCATCGACCCAACGCCTAATTCATTTTAGACGTTCCATAATCAACTTCCTTTCGTCTCCCAAGTAGACTTGACAAATACATATCACTTGAAATCAAATATAACATTTGATCTAAAATAGAAAGTCTCTTCTGAGTAGACTAATAGAAGGACTTGACAAATACGGATCACTTGATAGAAAATCCCACTCCTATAGTCTTTAGTCTTGGTATACCCCCAGAGGGACTTGAACCCTCGTTTTCTCCGTGAAAGAGAGAGGTCGTAACCACTGGACCATAGGGGCCTATGCCACCTTCATTCATAAATCAACTAGAAATGGGTAATAAGACAAATACCATAGATAACTAAGGCCACCTTAACTTAATATAACTCAGGCCTAGAGCCGCCTTTAGGATTTAGGTGATGCATAGGATATAAATAAAAGGGAAAAACTCGTTAACTATTCTGAGGATTAATGGTAATCAAACTTTACCATTAAACTATACAATCTTGAAACTTGATTTCATTGGTCTTTCTCGTCTTTATCTTTCTGATTCCCAAAGGGTTATGCGTTGGATCCAAGATCCTTCACTCCGCAGTAGATTCAAGGTGGTTTACCAAACTATGATTTGTTCGGTCAAATTATATTGAGCCCTAAGTCATACTGTCAATTAACGACACGACACGACAGGACAAGAGGGCAATAAAAGAAGAGAGAAGACGGAGATCTAGATTAGCTATACCCGCGTTAATAATAATATAAGTTAATAAATACAACATTCATACAGTTTTCTGGTATTCAATATTGAAGTAGATTAGAATATCTATGCCGTTATTATACATTATAATATAAGAAACTTAATAAGTTTTGATATTATAAATCCCAAAGCATTGTAAGCCTAAGTGGGAGAATTGGGTTTCTAGGACTGTTTTATCAATTCTGTTTCGGTTGCATC